GCAAATAGAACACCTTTTAGCAATATCAATACAGTCACATGAATTGTAAAGGCATGAATGTGATGAACTAAGAAATCAGCAGTTCCTAATGGAATAGATAACAAAGCAACTTTGCCGCCAACTGCTACTAACTCACCGCCTCCCCAGGTTAAACTGGTACTTGCAGTTGCACTAGGAGCTGTTACACCAGGTGCTAAAGCGTGGGTATTTTGTATCCATTGCGCAAAGATAGGTTGTAATTGTATAGCGGTATCTGAAAACATATCTTGTGGACGCCCTAAAGCACTCATAGTATCATTATGAATATACAAGCCAAAACTGTGAAAACCTAAAAATATACATACCCAGTTAAGGTGTGATATGATTGCATCACGGTGTCTAAGGACACGATCTAATAGATCATTGTATCGAGTAGTTGGATCATAATCTCTTACCATAAAAATGGCAGCATGCGCAGCAGCACCAACTATGAGAAATCCACCAATCCACATATGATGTGTAAACAAGGAAAGTTGTGTACCATAGTCAGTAGCTAGGTATGGATAAGGAGGCATAGCATACATATGATGAGCTACTATAATGGTTAAAGAGCCTAACATAGCTAAGTTAAGAGATAATTGAGCATGCCATGACGTTGTTAGGATTTCATAAAGACCTTTATGACCTTGCCCTGTAAATGGACCTTTATGAGCTTCTAAAATGTCTTTAAGACCATGACCAATGCCCCAATTGGTCCTATACATATGACCCGCAATTAGGAAAAGAACAGCAATAGCTAAATGATGGTGTGCGATATCGCTCAACCACAGTCCCCCTGTTATGGGGTCTAATCCTCCACGAAAAGTCAGGAATTCTCCGTATTTTGACCAGTTCAAGGTGAAAAAAGGGGTTGCACCCTCAGCGAAACTGGTATAAAGTTGAGCCAAAAGATCCCGATTCAAAATAAATTCATGAGGAAGTGGTATTTCTTTTGGATCAACTCCAGCGTTGAGAAATTGGTTAATCGGTAAAGATACATGAATTTGGTGTCCTGCCCAAGAAAGAGACCCAAGTCCCAGTAACCCTGCTAAGTGATGATTCAACATGGATTCTACATCTTGGAACCAAGACAATTTCGGAGCGGCTTTGTGATAATGAAACCAACCGGCGAAAAGCATTAATGCTGCAAAAACCAATGCACCAATTGCGGTACAATAAAGTTGTAATTCACTAGTTATTCCAGATGATCGCCAAATCTGAAAAAAACCAGAGGTAATTTGGATTCCTCTAAATCCTCCGCCTACATCACCATTCAATATTTCTTGACCGACTATTGGCCAAACTACTTGGGCACTGGGTGCAATGTGAGTAGGATCACTTAACCATGCTTCATAATTGGAAAAACGGGCACCGTGAAAGTACATGCCACTCAGCCAAAGAAAGATTATGGAGAGTTGACCGAAATGAGCACTAAATACTTTTCGAGAGATTTCCTCCAAATCGCTGGTATGACTATCGAAATCGTGAGCATCAGCATGTAGGTTCCAGATCCAAGTGGTAATATCGGGGCCTTTGGCTATTGTTCTTGAGAAATGGCCAGGTCTGGCCCATTCTTCGAAAGACGTTTTTACAGGGTCCCTATCCACAACAATTTTCACTTCTGGTTCCGGCGAACGAATAATCATTAAGTCCTCCTCTTTCCGGACAACACATACAAAGAAACCCGCCAACAGTCAAGTTTTTAGTGAACTTTAGAAAGATAGATATTTTTTTGATTAATCTTTTTCTTTACTTTGATTAATCTTTTTCTTTACTATCTATCATCCATCAATTTTTTTAGTTATTCACTTGAGCAATTATGATATTGATCCGAGGCAAGTGTTTGGATCTATTATGACATAATAATAAAGGTGCCAAGGGGACCTTATACACACTTTTTTATTTTCAATATGGTATAAGACAAAAAAATTTATTGTATAAACTAGTTTAGTGTATTCTTGTTTGAAGGTCTAACTATCTATACATCTACATCTTTACTATTTATTCCTATGAAATACCATATAACTAAAAAATAGAATAGAATGGAATCTCGGAGGAAGGGATATAATGAAATTCTTGATTCTATTTTGGAATAGGAATGATCTTTTTTTTTATTATTAATGAATCAACAACCAAATAAACCCATTTTAGGAATTAAAAAGGAAAGTGGTCTTATTCAGATTCGAAGCGTTTCGTTATTTTCAACCAATTATATGCTTCAATATAATTACTTGGAGTAAGCGCTATAGCTTGTTTCCAATACTCAGCAGCTTGGTCGAACCAAGCCTCCCCAATTTCCGAATCGCCTTGTAGAATAGCCTCTTCCCCTCGGTCGGAATAGGTAGTTCCTCTCCTTGGAACCGTACTTGAGGGTTTCCTGCCTCATACGGCTCAGAAATGGATTCGTTTTCTATCCTATCTTAATTGACCCGATGCTAACGGAATTCAATTTCTCATATTCTCAGAAAAGAAATCCATACAATTTTTCCTTGGTTTAACCAGAAGAAATAAATTACATATACATAAGTTTCAAACCCTAATTTGGATGACTAATTAGTTTGATCTTTTCTCCCACCTCCAGAACAGAAGAATGAAGTGTAGATAACCTCTATCTATATTTTCATCTTTCAAATTTTCTGAGAGGTAACTATCTCGGTTTCATATAACCACGTTTATATAGAATTCTTGAAAAAGACTTTTTCTCATAACATAAAAGGAAAAGAACTTACCATCTTTGGGATCTGATACTACACCGCTGCTCAATACTTTAATCTTATCTTAGTAGATCAAGCTCTATTACATAAGTTGATTCCTAAGTTTTTTTATCGTATATCATCAGTAGGCAGTTTTTAATTGTGTCGACCTAATAACTCACTAATTGATCTTTACGGTGCTTTTTCCATCAGTTTTTTTATCCATAGAGTATATAGTATAGACTATAGGACGCACTTCTTGTCTTTCTATTTTGGTTCTCGTAAAGTGTCCTTCCTTACTACAGCTGATAAAAATCGTTGTTTTTGTCGATTCTTATGTAGAAAGTCTTTTTTTTCTAGTATTTACTAGTTAATTCGATCTTTTTTTTCTTTTCTATAGTGGAGATAGTCGCACGTAATGACAGATCACGGCCATATTATTAAAAGCTTGTGGTAAAAATGGGTTTCGTTCTATTGCCCGGAAATAATATTCCAAAGCCTTTGTATGCTCTCCATTACTTGTGTGTATGAGGCCTATGTTATAAAGTATATAACTTCGATCACAGGGATCAATTTCTGGTCGCATAGCTTCATAATAATTCTGTAAAGCTTCCGCATAATTTCCTTCGGATTGAGCCAACATCCGTTACGGTCGTTCATTTTATTCAAAAAATCTCCGTTACAAAACCGTACATGAGATTTTTCTCTCATACGGCTCCTCCCCGCTGTACATAGTACTCAAGGAAATAATCATTCTAATTCCCAAAATGCAAAATAATAAGAGAACTACTCTCATTATGAACTGAAAGGGGCTGGTATTTTTACAAGAAATCTCTAGCTATCCTTCCCGAAAGAGCTTTTTTCTTAGCACCAATTAGATTAGTGGTAGATGGAAATCGTAACTCCAATAATTTCTTTGTTCTCAACGCCTTCTATTTACAGGAAGTAGTCACTTCAACGATCTTTGATGGTTATACGGGTATCCAAGGTACAAAGGAGATGGGTGTTTGTTGTCCCAACCATTTTAATCAACCCCTCGAACCATAAGGAAAAGGGTAATCTTTCACAAAGTTTTTGTCTTGTTGATTCCTAGGTGTAGTGCTTTTTCCCCTATGCTACCTATTTGTACTCCTATGTTACCTATTGGTACTAGTAGAGTAGGATTGAACTGTAATTGTAATACGGAATCCATAGGTGTAACCTTTCGCTCAATACTAAAATCTATAATTGAAGCATTTGAGGTTTCATCAATCGGAGGATACACGACAGAAGGGATTGTTATATCTCCAAACTTCACCTTCATCAAGCGTAGATTTTTTATTTGGATTTTTCTATCCCGAAGCTTATCTTTTTCTCATAAGACTTTGAGGGCTAAAAAAAACAAAAAATAAACAAGAATCAAATCGCACCATCTCTGTAATAGGTAAATGCCTTCTTTTCTCCTGAGGTTGTCGGAATTATTTGCAATAAAATATTGGCTACAATAGAAGAGGTCTTATCAATAAAATTTCCGTTTATACGATATCTAGGCATAATTAGCAATACATTCTCTAATTCTTTTCGTTATCCTTGTAGGATATTATCCCACAAACAAAGGAATTCTAATTATACAGTACAAAATAACATAAAAACAGACTAATTCGATTCAAAAAATTCAAATAGCAAATAACTAGATAAGATAGGTATCGATTTACAACTCGAATCAAATTGTCTGTTTGGATTTAAATAGGGATAAGTAAGATTGGTTTTCATTCCAATTTGCTAGTATAACGGAACTATTACTTTAAAATTGGAAGTTGCATAATCAAGAATTTTTTACTTTTTACTATGAATTTCGCGAAAAGTTTTGATTTTGATTCCGTTGTGATCCAAAGATCAAAAGTAGACTAATCATTTCATAAAACAAAGAATAAACTAGCAACCATACATATATCCTGTTTGCATAACATACCTTACGCCATACAATCGAAATAAAAAGATCTACGGGACGAACGATTATTAAATTTGGAATAAGGCCTTGGGTTGCTGAAGAGAGAAATTAATGTTTACAAATAGGAGATTCGAAAAGAATTATTCCGTGGAATCCGGGATGAGCTCAACTTCTATCTGTGTATATTGCAGTAATATGAAAACTCGTTATTCACCCAGTTTATTGTTAATAATAAGATTATACAGGAGAGATGGCCGAGTGGTTGAAGGTGTAGCATTGGAACTGCTATGTAGACTTTTGTTTACCGAGGGTTCGAATCCCTCTCTCTCCTTTTGCTTATTGAATAAACATCTTTTTTC